CAAAGTTGGCCTCAGTCATGATGTATTGAACAGAGGAAAAAGCCTCTGTAACGGTTGGACGATAGTAAAAAGTCATAGCAAAACCCGTAGCTACTTGTACTAGAAAACAAGTAAGTGTGATCCCCCCTAAACAATAAAATATGTTGACATGAGGAGGAACATATTTACTAGTTATATCATCTGCAATCGCCTGAATCTCAAGACGTTCCTCAAACCAATCGTATACTTTATTGAGATAGGTAACCCAATGGAACTCCCCCCCTCTGAGAACCGTATATGAGAATTTCATCTCGTACGGCTCAAGCGGAAACACACAAATACTGATTTCAACGGATATATAATAGAAAATGAAAAACTTCATTAACCACTTGATTCGATTTGCCTCGAAGATACGAAGTAACAAAAATCCGGAATCTCTTCTTTGTGATGATAATGCCAAAAAATATCAAGTTGGCTCATCTGTCTTTCTTTATGTTGATCGTTACAGGCCTCTTGAATCTTCTCTTCCCTATTTTTTATTTGTTATTTGATTTATTGTTTTTTTTTTTTTTGTGCGTACTGCGGATTTACTCTTGTTTTACTATTGATAGGAATTCTCTTGTTGAGACCCTATGAATCAATTGAAACCTCAGATTCATACTAGAACCACGATGATTTAGCCTCAAGCTAAACTCAAAGGTTCTCTGAGTAAGAACCTTTGATGATCACTTATTGAATGAATGGATGTAATGACTCAACAAAATCTAGAGAAAGAGTTATCCTTCGGTCAAAATAAATCTGAAGGAATAAAATTCGTTTGATTTAGGAAATACCTATTTGAATTTTTTTTGAGTCCGGTTGCGAGGTCTGAATAAATAGTAGGTATGAATCATAGTTCAAATATTTCTTTTCTTGATCTATTCTATATATTCCGTGCTCCAGATACTAGAATAAATATCCGACGAGGTAGAATCATCTTGATAGAGATAACAGGTCCATTCTATGTATTATCAATAGGATCAATTATAACAAGTCACACACTCATATTCCGGAAATACCGAAACAAAAAAATTCCACGGTCGAACTACCAGAATAGAATGGTCTAGAAATCCAAGTCTAAAGTAATTTTTTCTTTGATTGAAAGACTAGGACTTCATAGTTCTTATAAACCTAACTCATTGAAATTCCATCCAGTAAAACGGAAGAATTATAAATTTCCAAAATAATAGATAGGAATATCGCAAATAGAGCCATTGCGACCCCCATAAGTGGTGTAGTCCCCCATCCCGGAGCTACTTTACCATATTCCGAATTCAATGGTTTCAATAAATCCCCTACAGTAGTTCGTCTTGGCCCAGATCTAGAACTATCCTCAACGGTTTGTGTAGCCATAAATCCTATTTAATGATTGGTTGAGATCTGTTGACTTTGTATACTATTCCGTTGTAGTTGTAAATAAACGATCTTATCGTAGATCCATTGTGATCTTGAAATTATCTAAAAATGGAAACAGCAACCCTAGTCGCCATCTCCATATCCGGTTTACTTGTAAGCTTTACTGGGTACGCCTTATATACCGCTTTTGGGCAACCCTCTCAACAACTAAGAGATCCATTCGAAGAACACGGGGACTAGTTGAAGTAATGAGCCTCCCAATATGGGAGGCTCATTACTTCAATTAAATTATTTCGAAAGGTTATTTCATTTTTTTAGTCGGAACCTTAGGTGGTTCTCGAAAAAAGATAGCGAAAAAAATTATCCCTAAAGTCGAGACTAAAAGGAATGTATAAACCAATGCTTCCATGGATTCGATCGTGGTTTACAATTATAGCTTCCACACCTATTCATTTGGGATCATTTATCATATCATATAAAGAAAGAAAAAAAGTCAAAGAAAGGTGATTCAAGTCAAGATTTCTCTGATACCCAATGTCAAATAAAAAAAAAATAGAGGCGAAAGATACCACAACAATGTCGTATCAGACTACTTGTCTCCTTGTAGTTGGATCTCCAAGTTTTTGGAATGCTCCAAATTCCACTTGAGCATCCAAATCTGGATCAATACCAGCAAAAACATCTCTGAACAAGGTTCTAGCGCCATGCCAAATGTGTCCGAAAAAGAAGAGCAAAGCAAACGTAGCATGCCCAAAAGTGAACCAACCCCTTGGACTGCTACGAAAAACACCATCGGATTTCAAAGTAGCCCGATCTAATTCAAAAATTTCACCTAATTGGGCACGTCTAGCATATTTTTTCACAGTAGCAGGATCAGAATAACTTACTCCATTAAGTTCGCCACCATAGAACTCAACAGTAACACCTACTTGTTCAACACTATACTTTGATTCTGCCCTTCTAAAAGGAACATCAGCTCTCACAATTCCGTCTTCATCTACCAAAACTACCGGAAATGTTTCAAAAAAAGTAGGCATACGACGTACAAAAAGCTCGCGCCCTTCTTTATCTCTAAAGACGGGGTGTCCTAACCATCCAACAGCAATTCCATCCCCATTGTCCATTGAGCCTGCTCTGAATAATCCCCCCTTTGCCGGATTATTACCAATATAATCATAAAAAGCTAATTTTTCGGGAATTTTAGACCAAGCTTCCGATAAACTAAGATTTTCGGCTAGCCCGGCACTAACTCTTCGATATATTTCTTGCTGAAAGTATCCCTGATCCCACTGATAACGAGTAGGACCAAATAATTCGATTGGGGTAGTTGCTGAACCATACCACATAGTTCCAGCAACAACAAAAGCTGCAAAAAAAACAGCAGCGATACTACTGGAAAGTACAGTTTCAATATTGCCCATACGTAATCCTTTGTATAGACGTTGAGGCGGACGAACACTAAGATGGAATAGGCCTGCTAATATGCCCAATGTACCCGCTGCAATATGATGAGAGGCTATTCCTCCCGGAACAAAAGGATCAAAACCTTCCGCGCCCCACGCTGGATTTACAGATTGTACTTTTCCAGTTAGTCCATAAGGATCGGACACCCATATTCCAGGACCATACAAACCTGTTACATGAAATGCGCCAAAGCCAAAGCAAGCTACCCCTGAGAGAAATAAATGAATTCCAAAGATCTTGGGCAAATCCAAAGAAGGTTTTCCCGTACGTTCATCACAGAATATTTCTAGGTCCCAATATACCCAATGCCAGATAGCTGCCAAGAAGCACAAACCGGAAAACACTATGTGTGCCCCTGCCACACCTTCATAACTCCAAATACCCGGATTTGTTATAGTTCCTCCTGAAATACTCCAACCGCCCCACGAATTGGTTATTCCTAAACGAGTCATGAAGGGTATAACGAACATACCTTGTCTCCACATCGGATCAAGAACGGGATCAGAGGGATCAAAAACCGCTAATTCATATAAAGCCATCGAACCAGCCCAACCAGAAACTAGAGCTGTATGCATTATATGAACAGAAAGCAATCGACCGGGATCATTCAATACGACAGTATGAACACGATACCAAGGTAAACCCATGGAAATACCTCTTTATCAAAGAAAAATAGACACTATGCCACTTTATTTTATCGCATTGGAAAAGACTATATATATATACTAACCATGTACCTAACCTTTTCAGTAGATTCCGTATCGGAAAGGATTAATATTTATTCCATTCCATTGAAAATAACGTGAAAATAACGGAACAATTTTGTTCGTAAGAACAAAGAGAAGCAGATCTATTCTATACCCGATAAGTACCAATACGCAATGGGAGGATTGGTCCCATTTTTGGGGAACGAATGGATAGATACTTGTTTATCATTCGAACGATCGATTTCTTCGTTCAAATTTTTTCTTTATTCATTCTGTCTTACTCTATAAACTTTCCAATCTATGTATCAAATAGAATAAAGAGAAAAAAGGGATGAAGACAATAAACCATTGATTGTTACGTTTCCATATTAAAGTGAAGTATAGTACTAAATTTTTTTCTTTAATTTAATGCCCATTGGTGTTCCAAAAGTACCTTTTCGGAGTCCTGGAGAGGAAGATGCGGTTTGGGTTGACATATAGTGCGACTTGTCAGACATATTGGGTCATATGGGATTTACCCGTTCTCTCCCCTGATCGAGATATCCTCTGTTTCGCCCAAGAGATATTGTATTGAGTGAGGCATCAATCAATCATTCGGAGCGTGAAGTGCAATTAGATCAATTTATTTTATATTGGGGATCAATATTATCAATTTAGAAGAATTTATGGTTTACTTGGACTGATAAAATAAAGTATCCAGGCTCCGTTCAGAAAATACCAAATCGATAACAAATTGTTAATATAATATATGTATGATTACCACTTGTATCATAAATGATTCTTATACCTACTATTACTTTATACCTACTATTACTATAGTAGTGATAGTAGTGATCCCAAATTGCCGACCAACGGAATAGTATGATGAATACATCAAATAGTTTTGGGAAAGCAAGACAAAAAAAAAGGAAGTCATAACAAAAAAATGGTACTGAGACCATTTGTCCTATATGTGCAAATAGAATTCGGACAGATCTTTTCCCGGGGTAGACCATGAACCTAAAAGAATTGAAAGGACCCATTCAGGAACAAGACAATGACATCGTGATTTTAATATCGATGAAACAATACATCAATGATAGGTTAGTTTAATAAGTTCAGTAATCTCTTTTTTTTTTAGAGGGAAGGGAGCCTAAACTCATCTCGTTTTTTTTAATAGAAGACCTTTCATTAAGAAAACCTGTTACATAAAAAAAAGAAATAAAGCTGGAATCAACACATTGATTCTTTTTTTTCTTTTTCACAAATTTTTTTTGAACCGTATGTATCCAAAGGTGCACGTACGGTTCCTAAGGGATGCAATTTTGTCCTAATCAACCGACTTTATCGAGAAAGATTACTTTTTTTAGGCCAAGAGGTTGATAGCGAGATCTCGAATCAACTTGTTGGTCTCATGGTATATCTCAGTATAGAAGATGGTACTAGGGATCTTTATTTGTTTATAAACTCTCCCGGCGGATGGGTAATACCAGGAATAGCCATTTATGATACTATGCAATTTGTGTCACCTGATGTGCATACGATATGCATGGGATTAGCCGCGTCAATGGGATCTTTTATTCTGGTCGGAGGAGAAATTACCAAACGTCTAGCATTCCCTCACGCTTGGCGCCAATGAGTTTTTATTTGATTGAAAAAAAAGAAGACTATGCCTTCGCCACATTGATTATAAAAGAAAATTATAAGTAATAATAGCATGGCACTTCGGGTTCGATATGAACAAACCATTATTGTTTTTTCATAACATGAGATTTTGTATCGAGATAGTAGTATGAAATAAAGGTTATTTCCGATTTGATCTTATGTGTCGGGAGTACATTTCAGCGTCACAAACCATTTTTCTTCCACACCAGAAGTCTCTTTCTGATACTTATGCTATGAAAGAAAGAGTACAAAAATGAAAAAAAAAAAAAGATCATTTTTGACTTATTTGATCGTATCAAAAAGAAACTTTGGGATTGCTAAATCACAGACGAGATAAATATATAAAGTAACAGAACCATCATAGTATTCTTTTTTACTTCTATGAAAGGAAGGGTGGTAAATGGATCATTCAACGATCTGGATTAGATGGATTCTATTTCTTTCTTCGCTAGAATAGAAGAGAAGAAAGGGTCAATTCCATTGCAGAGCCGTATGCAATGAACAAAAGATGCCTGTACGGTTATTCAATTCTATTTGATTTTTTTTTCTTGTTATTTTTTTATCCCCTACTTTAGTTTAGCCCAATCATGCGAGATAAAAGAACCGTTCATGATGTTATATCAATATCATCAGGGTTATGATTCACCAACCTGCTAGTTCTTTTTATGAGGCACAAGCAGGGGAATTTATCCTGGAAGCGGAAGAACTACTGAAACTTCGCGAAACCCTAACAAAGGTTTATGTACAAAGAACGGGCAACCCTTTATGGGTTGTATCCGAGGATATGGAAAGGGATGTTTTTATGTCAGCAACAGAAGCCCAAACTCATGGCATTGTTGATCTTGTAGCGGTCGAAAATGAAAATACTGGGGATTTCGTATAAATCTATTTTATTTCAAACCATAATTCAAATTTTCTGTGATTTGATATTGAATAGAAATAATTCATGATGATCAATCATCAGGTTAAGATCGATCTAAACCAACCCATTTTATTCTATATATACATATATATACATACGACATGCCAACTATTAAACAACTTATTAGAAACACAAGACAGCCAATAAGAAATGTTACAAAATCTCCCGCTCTTAGAGGATGTCCTCAGCGTCGAGGAACATGTACTAGGGTGTATGTGCGACTCGTTCAGATCATAAGTTCGAACAAATGAGACAATTTTTTCAGTATCAATGACCGGTACCAATGAATAGGATAGATAGAGAAGATCTATCATATACCCATATTGTATATGGAATTTATGGTTTCCATTGGTGCAAATCCAATCATCTAGATTTGAAATAAGAAGCAATTCCCCATTGGTAGCAAATGGTTATCCATTAAGCGGAGGAAATGGTATCATAACATAAGAAGCAAAAAGGTTATGCTCCTTTTCTTGAAAGAACGGACTAACAGGGTCAGCTACCTAGCCAACTTTCATAATTAAATGCCGTCACTGTATGGATAACTCTTTTTGTGAAAAGAGCTATTACTGTAGATAGGTAGAGCCAAAGAGTGTGAACTATACAAGTTAACAATAACATTTGATTAAATGAAAGAAGAGGCTCCGGTGTATAGAGAGGACCTCACCGTTTAAGAGGTAACCATAGAAACGATGGAACCCACTATTTTTTTTTATTTAGTATCGTTCTAATTTCTTATTTCCAGTGAAATAACTGGAAGGAATAGAATACAAAATCGTGGTTGGGAAGGTCATAGTAGCAAAAGCCATTGGAATTGATATTTTATATATCGGAATAATCCGTTTTGTTATTAATCGACCGGGGAAGGGGAAAAGGATGACTGAAAGAAGAGAAATCAATTAGTTATTCATTAAGCTTTAATCTGATTCAATGACCAGAGTTAAACGAGGATATACAGCTCGGAGACGTCGAACAAAAATTCGTTTATTTGCATCAACCTTTAGAGGGGCTCATTCAAGACTTACTCGAACGATTACTCAACAGAAAATGAGAGCTTTGGTTTCCTCTCATCGAGATAGAGGCAGACAAAAGAGGGATTTTCGTCGTTTGTGGATCACTCGGATAAACGCAGTAACTCGTGAGAATAAGGTATTCTATAGTTATAGTATATTAATACACAATCTGTACAAGAAGCAATTGCTTCTTAATCGTAAAATACTTGCGCAAATAGCTATATCAAATAAGAATTGTCTTTACATGATTTCCAATAAAATTATCAAATAAAGGAGATTCAAAAGTAATATACAGGAATGATTGAAAGGGAATTCCCCGGAGAATGAACTCCGGGAAGATATAGAATAAAAATAAATTAAGATAAGTAGTAGAAATGAACGAACATGTTTCAATAAAAAAAAATATTTATTCTTCTCCCCCATTTTTGTTTCTTATATTATAACACAAGAATCAAATCAGGATTCTGGGCCTTTTCAAACAAAACATCAATCTGAGCTTGAGTTCCAATTGTATTTTTGAGTCAATTGAGGAGTATGCCTATTTATTTCTGGTTCTAGGACCAGTAGTTCTTGGGATCGACTCAGCTCTCTCAAATTGTTTCTCATTATTAAGAAAAGGTAACAAAGATAAAATACGAGCTTGTTTTATAGCAATAGTAATTAATCGTTGTTGTTTCAAGGTCAATCTATTCACTCGTCTAGATAATATTTTTCCTTGTTCACTAATAAATCGACTAATTAAACTCATGTTTCTATAATCGATTCGATCCCCCGATCCAATTGGGGGCAAACGCCTACGAAAGGATCGCTTGTATTTACGAAAAGGTTGCTTGGATTTATCCATGGTTTATTCCTTATCTCTAAAGTTCTATTTATTTATTCATTTCGGATCCAACCGAAATAGGCTTTGATTCATATATTATTTCATTCATATACTATATATCTATACACATGAAAGAATATCTACATAAAATCGGGTTTGATTTGTATATATTATGTATATTATATATGTTAAGTTCTTACTCTTCCTGTCCTGTTCTTTGGAAAGATCGAACACATGATGTTCCCTTCGATCTATTTCTTGATTTCCCCATGAATCGTATGCTTATGACAATAGCGACAAAATTTTTGCAATTCTAATCGACTGGGTGTATTGTGGCGATTCTTTTGAGTAATATATCTAGAAATGCCCCGCGATTCCTTATTGACACTATTTCGGACACAACTGGTACATTCCAAAATAACTCTGACTCTGACATCTTTACCCTTGGCCATGAACCTCCTTTAGATTTTGTATCGACTTAACTTAAGTCTTATATTTTCGATCCGAACCGAAGAAGAAGAAAAAAATCAATAGAAGTTACTAGTTAGAAATTCCATTTCTAAGCATTTCGTTGTAATTCTTCTTATTATCTTATCTAATTAATTTATTATCTAATTAATAGAATATGTATTAATATAGTATATATTAAGTTAAGTAATACAAAATAGAATAATAATTAAGTAATACAATTTCTTTCTAACTATCAATTATTTCTATCCTAAATCCCAATATTTCATTTAAGTATCTTTTTTCTATGCTATGATTTCGTAGAGCCCGCCCTAGACTGGATACACATTTTAATTTTATTTCTGTTTTCCCAAATTTGATCTTGGATCTACCGGATTTTTTATGAGGTTCAATACACTTTTTCCTTCTCTTTCCTTACTATTCTAAAGAATTGAAAGGGAGAGTCGAGGTTTTAGTTACGTCATGTGGAATTATATTTCTTCATTTCTTCGCATATCAATAACTAGAATTAAAAAAAGGGGAATGACAGGGCATCTGGGAATAAACGATTAATTTCTATCAATAGACCCGCTAAAGACCCAAACCATAGAGTAGTTAACACAGGTGCCACGGAGAGATATGTTTTTAGATCTCGCATTGAAAATCCTCCTTCTTTATTGTAATACATATATTGTCAGATGCTGTAGTTCAAGATCATTTTTATTTATTTTTACGCGGATTTCCTAACAAAAATGGATATGTACAATGAACCAATAGATGAGATTTTCCTGTCACTAAAAAAGAAAAAGATGACCCCTTCTTCCTGAGCATTACGGATAAATATTCATTCTTTTTTATATGTTAGGTTGGGTTTCAGATGTATATAATTCTTTTATTATATGAAACCAAAAACAAGAAATGACAAGAAAGTTCTATATAGATAGAGGAGAAAATAAAGATGTGGAAAACAAGACAGGTATTTTGTACAATGACACTGTACAACAATTTTAAAAAGGGATGTAGCGCAGCTTGGTAGCGCGTTTGTTTTGGGTACAAAATGTCACGGGTTCAAATCCTGTCATCCCTACCTATTACTTCTCCTATGGGCAGTAACGAGAGATTAATTGAGATCGACGGGGCATAATCTTTCATTTTTGGATACTATATTTATGTAAGATGTGTTAGAAGTTAAGTGGAAAAAAAATTTCTTTGAAAGCGCTCTTAGTTCAGTTCGGTAGAACGCGGGTCTCCAAAACCCGATGTCGTAGGTTCAAATCCTACAGAGCGTGATTCCGTCTATCTTATGTATGTCGAATCACAATAAAATAACTTAACAAAACAAAGTTGAATTGCAACTGGAATTTGACCTCCCCCCTGTAGGAGGTCAATCAAAAAAAGAAATGTTACTCAATCAAAGGTCCAACTGATCACCACGTCTGTATTGTAAATATGCAGTCACAAATAATCCTGCCAAAGTAATAGGAATTAGACCTAAGACGATTCCAAATAGAAAAACTTCAATCATTTCGGTTTGTTTGAGGGGATAAAAAAGGGGGGTAAGATCTATCCCTAAATATTAATCTGAATTATCCGTGAATCTCAATGA